AGAGTGGATCTCCAGGGTTCCAAATGAATTGGCTTAGTCGAAAAAGGCTTTGTTCTTTGTAAGATATATCTCGTGTCTGCAAGAACTCCGAATCATTCTCTTGAAGCTCACCCTCTTCATTAGAATACTCTTCCTTATCCTTCTCTTGAAGCTCACCCTCTTCATTAGAATACTCTTCCTTATCCTCTCCAGGATACTCTCCACCACCCTCTTGAAGCTCATACTGTTCATCATACGCTTCATCACCCCCTTTATCAACCTCTTCATCATCCTCGTGAAGCTCATACTGTTCATCATAATACTCTTCCTTATCCTCTTCATCCTCTCCAGGATACTCTCCATCACCCTCTCCAGCATACGCTCCATCAGACCCATAGAAGGGAAATCCCAATTCATTGGGAATGTCGATACAATCCAATAGAAAGTCCAAAGGGCTCCATATTCTAGGAGCCCAAACTATGTTAGTGACGAACTCCTGTTCCGGGTCGAGGACTCCTTCCCAGTCTTCCAACCCCAATTCGGATCCTTGATAGAGAAATTCCGCATCAAGGATAGAAAAATATCCATTTTGCATCATATCTAAGGGATTCCTTGGTTCGGGCCGAAGAAGCAATGTCGCTCGATCATTATCAAACTGACTGCAATCCTTTTCTGTCCGTGAGTCTCCCACCAGAGCGCCTTCTACTTCTAATAGGCCATGAACTAGATCAGAATCATCCTCAGCGGGTCTATAAGAAGTGATCCCAGTTTCGGGTCCGGGTAGAGACCAAAGAGTTTGAGCGACCGATCCGGCAGAACAACTCAAAAGATAAAGAAGTATCGTTAATTTCTTCATGCTCGTTCCAAGTTCGAAGTACCATTTGTACAAATAAGAATGCCCTTTCTTCCATGAGTTCTTCTTGATATAGATAGATATAGGATCTATGAGGCAATTACTTAGAAGTACATTTTGTGCTACAGCCCTTCCTATCTGATAGAAAAGGATCCTCCGATCCTGAGACGATCTTACCCGGGATTGAAAATCCCAAGTTTGTCTATGAAGAGCAGATAGAATTGTATTAGTGTCTATAATTGATTTCTTCTGTGTAATACTAATCGATAGGGCCTCGTTGGTAAGTGCTGCAAGATCTCGTGCACTGGAACCCATGGTTATGTACCCGAATCTATTAGTATGAAACATTTGATTTTCCAAGCGAAATCCCCTAGTATATGAAAGAGTGAGAAAGTGCTTTCGTTGGTGTGGAATAGGAAGCCTTCGTATCTTAATGCACGTATTTAATTTATTCGGACCTATTAGAGTGGGATCCACCTTTTGGGGAATATGAGTCGAAGCAATAACAAGAAGATTTTTAGTGGAACATCTTTCACAACCCCCGGAGAGATGGTTCACTAATAGACCGAGGGATAAGCAATCCGACTCCCACCAACGCAGATTATGAATGTTTGGCATCCATATTATGCAAGGAGACATTGCTTTTGCTAATTCGAATTGAAGGTTGGTATAAGATTGGGGGTCTAGTACCTCCGGCACCGCCTCCCAAGCTATCATTTCCCACCCAGTTAACCCTTCCAGCCTATGAGTCATATGCCTATCAATCTCCCTATCATCAATCTCCCTATCATCAATCTGACTCTCATCAATCTGACTCTCATCAATCTGACTCTTATCAATCTCACTCTCATCACGATTCAGATCCTCCCCACGAGCCCAAAGATCAATATCCTCAATAAAACTATCACCAATACCATTAAAACCATCACCAATACCATTTCCCACACGACCAAGACTACGAAGAATGTTAAGAATGCTAGCCACAAGGCCCTTAATAATAAAATCAAACTCAGGCTCCTCCTCCTCACCAAAACCAAGAGGCTCAGAAGGAGGAGGACCATACTCAAAAGAACTATTAGCATCCTTATAAATATTAAAATTAAAATCCTCCTCCTCATCTTCAACATAATCAAAATCATCATCATCATCTACAGGCTTGCGGAACCTGTCCGTAGATACCGTAATGAAAGGAACATAAGAGTTTGTCGCTAGGTATTTGACCAAATAGGATCGTCCAGTTCCTCTAGAACCTATCACTAAAATACCACTGGCGGGGGGTAAGGCTAAGCGGAGCGAAAAGGGTTTTCCAGGAGATGGGAAATCAAAACTATACGGGGTTTGTGAATAAGTGATTGTCTGATAATGAGCAAGGAATATCCGTCTTTCCGCTAAACAGGATGTATTGCACTCATAATTCATTAGAGACTTTTTATGAATGTCAACTAAGTCCCGTAAGTAATTTGCTCCCGGTTGTTCAATCGTTTGATAACCAGAGTCATTCTTTGAGAAATGATCACTATGAGTCAGACTCCATAGAATTTGATCAATCTCAATCCTTTTGTCTGTCGTTAAGGTGCAGAACTGCACCAAGAATTCTCTTTCTTCATCATCAATCCACTCACTTCTTGCGACCCAGGATTCTACTTGATCATCAGCCCAACCCCCGTT